TTGAATGTCTGTCTCGCGTGCAATAGCGTGTATTATATATATTATATATATATATTATATATATATATTATATATATATATATATTATATATATATATATATATGTGTGTAATGTAGTTAGGGTAGTACTGCGATATAAGTCTTCTGTTTATAACAGTAAGGTTAGGATCGTGGGCCAAATTGGTTATTTGTGCAGCAGGACCTCGTTTTAGGGGTTTGGCGAGAGCAAGTCTTGTTGTACTGATAAGTCAGTTTGGTGGGGGGTAAGGGGGGTTTGCCGCAGAAAGCGTGCGTATGGGTGTGTTATGTGAGTACGTATGGTGTGTGTATGGTGTGTGTATGGTGTGTGTATGGTGTGTGTATGGTGTGTGTATGGTGTGTGTATGGTGTGTGTATGGTGTGTGTGTGGTGTGTGGTCGTGGGAAACAGGTGTGTGTAGTGGTGGGCTTGTACAATTTTGTGCACAAAGTCGGATGGACCGGGTTCTAAGTGGTTTTGTGTGGCTTTTAGGACTAGTTTGTTTAGCAAAAAGTGGGTTTTTTAGGCAGAAAAGTTAGGAGAAAAAAAATAAGGTCAAAAATATGCCCTTCTAGCATGAAACGAATATCCTCATTGGGTTACGTGCGATACGTACAACGCACCGTATGTACAGTCACAATTATAACGGTCGACAGCACCGCTGACGCGAAGGCAGAAGGCGGCATGGGGGTGTGAAAGTATAAAGAGTTAAAAAAGTACCAGATGCCTGGACGTGCGGGGTAGCTATGGGTATGAGGAGACCTGTAATGAGTCCATTAACCAGAGGCCTTGGAAAGTACACGAGGCGGTGGACAGCAATACATGGCCCTGACTAAACAACCAGAGGCCTTGGAAAAAGTGAGAATGGGTCCGCCAACATTTAAGGCTCCTGACGCTAGTAATAGTGGGCACTGGTGGGCGGGTTGGTCGGTTCTCGTGAGTTGTCAGATAATATAAACACCTGATCCGACGAGCATGAATATTTGATCCGTTTTATCATGGACCTGATGTTTAAGTTGATTATGCAATTTTAAGGGCTTGTAATAGTCATAGGGGAAAACAATGATTGTTGAATTTATTATTATGTCTTAAAATCATTGATTTAATGTATTATATAATATTCATGGGGTAAATAAATTAATGCCTAATTATACATAGTATGTCCTATATCATTAATATAATGTACTATATAATATTCATGGGGCAGATAAATTAATGCCTAATTATACATAGTATGTCTTATATCATTAATATAATGTACTATATAATATTCATGGGGCAGATAAATTAATGCCTAATTATACATAGTATGTCTTATATCATTAATATAATGTACTATATAATATTCATGGGGCAGATAAATTAATGCCTAATTATACATAGTATGTCTTATATCATTAATATAATGTACTATATAATATTCATGGGGCAGATAAATTAATGCCTAATTATACATAGTATGTCTTATATCATTAATATAATGTACTATATAATATTCATGGGGCAGATAAATTAATGCCTAATTATACATAGTATGTCTTATATCATTAATATAATGTACTATATAATATTCATGGGGCAGATAAATTAATGCGTGGTCAAAAAATAGTTTAAGTAAAAATCCTAGTTTTGGGGATTAGGGATGAGAGCGACTCCTCTTTTTTGATGTCTTAGGGGCGTTAGGCCCGTCTTTGGTTTACAAGGCCAATGCTTTTGGTCGGTGCTAAGCTACTAAGGCTATCAGCGTATTAGGAGGTTTTCTGATTTGTTGGCTAGGGGCATTAGTATTAGTGGGATAATAAAGTATACTGTTGATGTAATTTGGCCGATTATGATGAAGGGGGGCTCAACGGGCTGTGCGCCGATTCAGGTTAAGATAAAGATGTTGGCTACTAGTAGTCAGAATAGGGCTTGTGCGACTGGGCGGTTGGCTATTGTTCGTTGTTTTGAGTTGTGCACAAATGGTAGGGCGAATAGGATTAGAATGGAAAATAGTAGGGCTAGTACTCCTCCTAATTTATTGGGAATCGAGCGTAGGATGGCATAGGCAAATAGGAAGTATCACTCCGGTTTGATGTGGGGGGGTGTTATGAGTGGGTTGGCTGGGGTGTAGTTTTCTGGGTCTCCTAGTAAGTATGGGGTAAATAGTGCTAGGAATAGTAGGGTGGTTGTTATTAGTAGGGCCCCTAGTAGGTCTTTGTATGAGAAGTATGGGTGGAATGGAATCTTGTCTGGGTTTGAGTTTAATCCTGTTGGGTTGTTTGAGCCAGTTTCGTGTAGGAATAGGAGGTGTAGTAGTATTATTGCTGAGATGATAAATGGTAGTAGGAAGTGGAATGTGAAGAATCGTGTAAGGGTTGCGTTGTCTACTGAGAAGCCCCCTCAGATTCACTCTACTATTGTTGGGCCGATGTATGGGATTGCTGAGAGGAGGTTGGTGATAACTGTAGCGCCTCAGAATGATATTTGTCCTCATGGCAGCACGTATCCGACGAATGCGGTGGCCATGGTTAGGAAAAGTAGTAGGATTCCGGTGTTTCATGTTTCTTTGTATAGGTAGGAGCCATAGTATACTCCTCGGCCGATATGAAGATAGAGGCAGATGAAGAATGTTGAAGCGCCGTTTGCATGGACGTTTCGAATAAGTCACCCATATTGGACATCTCGGCAGATGTGAGATACAGAGGAGAATGCTATGGAGGTGTCCGCTGTGTAGTGTATTGCTAAGAATAACCCTGTTAAGACTTGGGTTACTAGGCATAGGCCTAGTAATGATCCGAAGTTTCATCAGGCTGAGATATTTGGTGGAGTTGGGAGGTCAATGAGTGATGTGTTTATGATTTTTATGATTGGGTGGGTTTTGCGTGTAGGGGTCATTGTGGTTTTTGTAGTTGAATTACAACGGTGGTTTTTCGAATCACAGGTTTCGGTTAGTAGCTAGGTCCGGACAGAAATAATGGTGTACTTATTATTTTTATTAGGGGTGTGTTTTATTTTGGGGCTTGTTGGAGTAGCGTCTAACCCATCACCATATTATGGTGTGATTGGCTTGGTGGTTGGTGTTGTGGGGGGGTGTGGTGGTTTGATTAGTTTGGGGGGCTCATTTCTTGGTCTTGTATTTTTTTTAATCTACTTAGGTGGAATACTTGTAGTGTTTGCTTATTCTGTGGCTTTGGCAGCGGAGGCGCATCCTGAGACATGGGGGGACTACTATGTGTTGTTGTATGTTTTAGGGTATTTGATAGGTGTAGTGGTATTAGGGGTCTTTTTGGTTGATGATTTGGGGGGAGGCGGCTTGGGGGGGTTAGATGGGGGGGGTCTGTTTGATTTACGTGTAGATTTGAGTGGGGTTGTTCTGTTGTTTACTAGTGGGGGGCCACTGTTATTGTTGTGTGGGTGGGGGCTGTTATTGGCATTGTTTGTTGTGTTAGAGTTGGTTCGGGGTCGAAGTCGGGGTGCTTTGCGGGTTCCTTAGGGCAAGGTTGAGGACTAGGCAGGTTGTGAGAAGAGCCATGAAGGTTGTTAGGTGGGTTTTGATGCTTCCTGTGTGTATGTTGGACAGTTTTTTTGTAATTATCAGGTTTGTTGTTTTAATTATTATTGGTCCTAGGGCTTCATACCATAAGTTATCGTTTAGTTGTAGGGCGGGGGCTTGTGCTAGGTTTATTTTTGTTGTGGTTAGTTTTCGGTGTGTGATAGTGTTGAAAAATACTAGTTGGGTAGTGGTGGTTTTGTTTAGGCTTGTTTGTTGGGTTGTTAGGTAGGTGGTATTGTATGCGAGGTCTATTGCGCAGATCGTGCCCAGGATTGTGGCGACAAGAGCCAGAAGTTTTGTTAGTGTTGGTATAGTTGTAGTTTGTGGCATGTTAGGTAGTGTTAGTGATGTAAGGGCGAGGCCAGATAGAATGCTGCCGATGGCCAGGCGAATAATTGGGTGGGTTTGGTTTGGGGAGTTTTCTGTTGGGGTGTTGTAGGGGGGGTGTCGTGGGGAGGTTAATTGCGTGTTGATAATAAGTCGTGTACTGTATGCTGCGGTTAGAGCTGTGGCCAACATCGTGGTTAGTAGGGCTCAGGCATTGGTTGGTGAGGTGTTTATAGTTTCGACAATGGTGTCTTTAGTGTAAAATCCTGCTAAAAATGGGGTCCCCGCTAGTGCTAGGGACCCCAGGGTTATGCAGGCGGTTGTGATGGGCATTGATTTTCCTATCCCACCTATCTTTCGAATGTCTTGTTCATCGTTTAAGTTGTGAATAATAGATCCGGCGCAGAGAAATAGTATGGCCTTGAAGAATGCGTGAGTGGTGATGTGTAGGAAGGCTAATTTTGGTTGGTTTATACCAAGTGTTAGTATTATGAGTCCCAGTTGGCTTGAAGTTGAGAATGCAATGATTTTTTTGATGTCATTTTGTGTTAGGGCGCAGATGGCCGCGAATGTTGTGGTGAGTGCTCCTAGGCATAGGCATAGGGTCAGGGCTGTTTGGTTTGGTGCTAGTATTGGGTGAAGTCGAATTAGTAGGAAGACTCCAGCTACAACTATGGTGCTTGAGTGTAGTAGTGCTGATACTGGTGTTGGGCCTTCTATAGCTGCAGGGAGTCATGGGTGAAGTCCAAATTGGGCGGATTTACCAGTGGCTGCTAGGATTAGTCCTAGTAGAGGAAGGGTGTTTGATGGGCTATGGGAGAATACTTGTTGTATGTCCCAGGTGTTATAGTTTATTGCAAGTCAGGCCATGGTTATAATAAGGCCTATGTCTCCGATTCGGTTATAGATTACGGCTTGTAGGGCGGAGGTGACTGCGTTTGTGCGTGCGTTTCATCAGCTAATTAATAGGAAGGACATGATTCCTACTCATTCTCAGCCGATAAATAGTTGTAGTATGTTGTTTGCCGTAATTAGGGTTAGTATAGCTATTAGGAATAATAGCAGGTATATTGCGAATCGAGTTAGTTTTGGGTCAGAGGCTATGTACCAGGTGGTAAACTCTATAATGGATCAGGTGACGAATAGGGCGACTGGGATGAATATTATTGTGTAGAGGTCTAGTGTGAAGCTAATTTGTAGGTTTAGGTTTGTGTTGAGTCAGTTGATGTTGGTTGTTGTAGACTCTATGCCTAGGTTTGTGAAAATAAGTAGTGGGATAAGGCTTATTATGGTGGCTAGTTTAATGGTTTTTGTTATGTTGGTAGGGGTTGGTGTAACTGTTGTTTGGATGACTAGTGTTGCTAAGGTTATAAATAATGTAGAATGAAGTGTTATACTGTTCATATACTTTCACTTGGAGTTGCACCAAGAGGTTGTAGTGCCTAAGACTAGTGGATGACTTTTATCCTTTGAAAGTGTGAGTAGGCCAGGGGGTTAGTTCTGGTGTGTTGAGTTAGCAGTTCAAGTGTAATCCTTCTCGGTGTGCAAAGAGGGTTAAGCTCTTATTGCTAAGGCCACAACTTAGTGTTTTGTTTAAACTATGTCCACTTAGAGCATTAGTTTGGGGTGGGTGATTAGTATGATTAGTGGTAGCAGGTGTAGAGCTATTAGTAGGTGTTCGCGTGTTTGTGTTGGGGGGATGTTTTGATTAGGAGATTTGGTGTACTGTGTTGTTATGAAGATGTATAGGGAGTACGTGGCTGTTAGTAGGGTTGTTGAGGCTGTTATGATAATTGTTGCTGTATTTCAGTTGAATAGGGCGGTAATGATTATCAGCTCTCCTAATAGGTTGATTGATGGGGGAAGTGCTAAGTTTGTAAGGTTGGCAAGGAGTCATCAGGTTGTTATAAGGGGTAAGATTAGTTGTAGTCCGCGAGTTAGTAGTAGAGTTCGTGTGTGGGTGCGCTCGTAGTTTGTGTTTGCTAGGCAAAATAGTATGGATGATGTTAGGCCATGGGCGATTATTAGGATTATTGCTCCGGATACGCTTCAGGGTGTTTGAATTAGGGTTGCGGCAATTACCAAGCCTATGTGGCTTACTGAGGAGTAGGCGATGATCGCTTTTAGGTCTGTTTGTCGTAGGCAGATAAGGCTTGTTATAATCATGCCCCACAGGGCCAGGATAATAAATGGGTAGTGTGCTGTTTGGGTGGTTGGAGAGAGTATGGGTGTTAGGCGAATAATGCCGTAGCCCCCCAGTTTTAATAGGACTGCGGCTAAAACTATTGAGCCGGCAATGGGGGCCTCCACATGTGCTTTTGGTAGTCACAGGTGGGTGCCATATAGTGGTATTTTTACTAGGAAGGCTATTATGCAGGCTAGTCACAGGGCCAGGTTTGTGGGGGTGGGTAGAATTGTGGTTGGGTTGAGGAGGAGGAGGGGTACTGTGGTGTGAGTGCTAGTGGTGTCAATAATTAAAATTGCAATTAGTAGGGGGAGGGATCCTAGTAGGGTGTAAAATAAGAAGTAGGTGCCAGCGTTTAGGCGTTCGGTTTGGCCCCCTCAGCGGGTGATTAGTATTAGTGTTGGTACTAGTGTTGCCTCAAATATAATATAAAATAATACTAGGTTTGAGGCTGAAAAGGCCAGGATTAGTGTTGTTTGTAGGCTAGCTATTGTAACGAGAAACATTCGTTTTCGATTGGTTGGTTCGTTTGTAATGTGGTTTTGGCTTGCTAGTATTATTAGGGGGAGGATTCAGGCGGATAGGATTGTGAGGGGTGTTGAAATTGCATCCAGTGATAGTCAGGTGTTGATTTTGTGGGGGTTAAGGGCTAGTGGGGTGTGGAGCCATTTTAGTATAGTTATTGTGATTAATATGGCGTACACAGTTGTGGTTGTGAATAGATACTTGGTTGGTAGTAATAAGGTTGTTGGAATTAATATGGCTGTGGAAATGAGGGGTTTTAGCATTTTAATAGGTTTAAATTTTTTATGTGGTCTGAAGCGTGTGTTCGTGAAGAGGCAACTAGAATGCCAAGGCCAGCTCCGGCCTCACAGGCAGATAGGGTTAGTATAATAATTGGTTGTGTTATTGTGGTGGCTGTGGCAAGTGTTTGTGAGATAGTTGCTAGTGTTGTGAATAGGGAGATTATTAGTCCCTCCAGGCATAGTAAGGCAGAGACAAGATGTTTGCGGTACAGGGCAAGGCCTGTAAGGCTGAGGGTGAATGCAGTATATGTTGTAAATTTTAGTAGTGCCATGTATGGTGTCCCTGGGTTTGGTAGGATTTCCTAAGTCGAAATTAGGGGTCTTTGTTAGACTAGGCACCATATTCAGCTCAGTCAAGGCCACCCTGATATCACTCATATATAAGTCCCATTGTTAGTAGGACCAGGATAGCCAAGATATAAAGTATAGTGTTGGTTGGGTTTATGAGGCTTAATGTTCATGGGATTGGAAGTAGTAGGGTGATTTCTAAGTCGAACAGGAGAAATAGGATTGCTACTAGGAAGAATCGCATAGAGAATGGTAGTCGTGCGGAGCCTAGGGGATCGAATCCACATTCGTAGGGGCTGACTTTTTCTATGTCTGGGGTTGTTTGTGGGACCCAGAGGCTAATTGTAATTAGCAAGGTCACTAGGGATGTGGTAAGGGTTAATATTAGTAGGAGTTTAATTACCCCCTCCTAGGTGAAACCTAAGACCTGGTGAGTGGAAGTCACTTGTACTATATACTAAGGGGGTAGGATCCTCATCAGTAGATTGAAATATAGAGGAACAGTCATACGACATCTACGAAGTGTCAATACCATGCTGCGGCTTCAAAGCCAAAATGGTGGTGGGTGGTGAAGTGAAAGTTTATTTGTCGTAGGAGGCACACGGCAAGAAAGGTGGTACCAATTATTACATGTAGTCCATGGAATCCAGTAGCGACGAAGAATGTGGACCCGTAGGTTGCGTCGGCAATTGTGAATGGGGCCTCTATGTATTCTGATGCTTGTAGGGCAGTGAAGTATAGTCCGAGTATAATGGTGAGTGCGAGGCTTTGGGTAGCTTCTGTGGCCTTACCCTCTATAATGGAGTGGTGGGCTCATGTAACTGTTACCCCGGATGCCAGAAGAACTGCAGTGTTTAGGAGGGGGACTTCAAATGGGTTTAGGGGTGTTACTCCCTTTGGTGGTCAGCATCCTCCAAGTTCTGGGGTTGGTGCCAGGCTTGAGTGGTAAAAAGCTCAGAAAAAGCCGAGGAAGAAGAATACCTCAGAGGTAATGAATAAGACTATTCCGTATCGCAGGCCCTTTTGGACTGGTTTTGTGTGGTGGCCCTGGAATGTTCCCTCTCGTACAACATCTCGTCATCATTGGTATATAGTTAGAAGTATGATGATGAGGCCAGTGTTTATTGGAGCTATTATGTTGTAGTGAAACCATATTGCTAGGCCGGATGTTATTAGGAGTGCTGCTGCTGCTCCTGTTAGGGGCCAGGGGCTTGGGTCGACTATGTGGTATGGGTGTGCCTGGTGTGTCATTATGTGTTTTCTTGTAGGTATAGGCTTAATAGTAGGGTGAAAACGTAGGCTTGAATGACTGCTACTGCGATTTCTAAGGTTATCAGTATGATTAAGATTACAGTAGTGGTAGCAGCAAGTGTGTAACTTAGTGGGGGAAGTGTTATTGCGGCTGTGGAGATCAGGGTTATAAGCAAGTGTCCTGCAGTTAGGTTTGCGGTTAGGCGTACTCCTAGGGCTAGTGGGCGAATAATTAGGCTGATGGTTTCAATAGTGATTAGAATTGGAATTAGGAGAAGTGGTGTGCCTGTAGGTAGCATGTGGGCTAGTGAGGTAGAAGGTTGGTTTCGTAGGCCAATTAGTACAGTTGCCAATCACAGCGGGATTGCGAGTCCTATGTTTAGGGATAGTTGTGTTGTTGGGGTAAAAGTGTATGGTAATAGTCCTAACAGGTTTAGTAGTAAGATATAGGTTATAATTATTAGTAGTGGTAGGGATCAGGAGTGGCCTGGCTTATTTAGTGGTAGTATTAGTTGTTTAGTGAATATTATTATTAGTCACGTTTGTAGTATAGCTGTTCGGTTGGGAGTGAGGCGCGGTTTTGGTTGAATGAGCAAAGGTGGTATAAGTAGTGCGAGTAAGATTAATGGGATGCCTAGTATGTGTGGGGTTATGAATTGATTAAATAAGTTTATTGTCATGTTCAGTTTCAAGGGGACTGGTTGTATGTTGAGGTGTTACGGGCTGGTGGGTTTAGTGGGCTGGCCTTAATAATTAGGGGTATTAGCATGAGTAGTATGATGGTTCATGAAGATATAAGAACTATAAATCAGGGTTCCGGGTTTAATTGTGGCATTCCTTAAGGGGCAGCAATGCGCGGCCCAATCTCCAGCTTAAAAGGCTGGCGCTAGGTCAGCTTCTTATGGATGAGAGTATAATAGTTGATCAGGTTTCAAAGGCATTTAGTGTTGTAGACTCGACGACAATTGGTATAAAGCTGTGGTTTGCTCCGCAAATTTCAGAGCATTGACCGTAGAATAGTCCTGGCCGTGAGGTGGTTAATGTTGTTTGATTCAGGCGCCCGGGAATGGCGTCTGTTTTAATTCCAAGTGCTGGCACGGCTCAAGAGTGGAGGACATCTTCGGCTGATACTAGTATTCGTGTCGGGGTGTCCATGGGTACAACAGTGTGGTTGTCTACTTCTAATAAGCGGAGGCCCCCTGATGGCAGGTTTGGAGTTTGTACTATGTAGGCATCAAATGTGAGGTTGCTGTAGTCTGTGTATTCGTAGCTTCAGTATCATTGGTGTCCTATGGCCTTAATGGTTAGGTGTGGGTTACTAATTTCATCTATTATATAAAGGATGCGTAGGGATGGTAAGGCAATTAGTACTAAGATGACTGCGGGCAGGATAGTTCAGACAGTTTCTACTATTTGAGCGTTTATTGTGCCGGTGTGAGATAAGGATGTAGTGATTAGTAGTGTGATAATGTATAATACAAAAGCACTGATTAGGAATACAACTATTATTGCATGGTCGTGAAGATGTAGCAGTTCTTCTATAATTGGGGAGGCTGCATCTTGAAATCCTTGTTGTGATGGGTGGGCCATTGAGACGCAAAGGGGTTACACCTATTATTTAGCTCTGACAGGGCTAAGTATTAATATACTAGTGTCTCGAGAAATAAGCATAATTAGTGTGCACCTAGCTTGAAACTAGGAGGAGGGGGTTCGAGTCCTTCATTTCTTGGGGTGCGGATAAATATTGGTTCTTCATAGGTATGATATGGTGGGGGGCAGCCGTAAAGTCACTCAGGGTTTACATTTACTAGTGTAGGGGTGCGTGGTGTGCGTTTAGCAGTGAATGCCTCTCAAATAATAAAGGCTATTACTAATGCCCCAACTATTGAGATTAGCGAGCCGATCGAAGATACTATGTTTCACAGTGTATAGGCATCTGGGTAGTCCGAGTAGCGCCGTGGTATGCCGGCAAGGCCTAGGAAGTGCTGTGGGAAGAATGTAAGGTTTACGCCGATGAATATTAGGCCAAAGTGTGCCTTAGTTCATGTCTGGTGTAAGGAGAAGCCTGTGAATAGTGGGAATCAGTGTACAAACCCCCCTATAATTGCGAATACTGCGCCCATAGATAGTACGTAGTGAAAGTGGGCTACTACGTAGTATGTGTCGTGGAGTACAATGTCTAGAGATGAGTTGGCTAGGATTACTCCAGTAAGGCCGCCCACGGTGAATAAAAAAATAAACCCCATTGCCCATAATAGGGGGGCATCTCATTTAATTACCCCTCCATGCAGGGTAGCCAGTCAGCTGAACACTTTTACTCCTGTTGGGATAGCAATAATTATTGTTGCTGAGGTGAAGTATGCTCGGGTGTCTACATCTATTCCAACAGTGAACATGTGGTGGGCTCAAACAATAAACCCTAGAAAGCCGATTGATAGCATGGCTCAAACTATCCCCATATAGCCAAATGGCTCTTTTTTTCCAGCATAATAAGCAATAATGTGGGAGACTATGCCAAAGCCCGGTAAAATTAGAATGTAGACTTCTGGGTGCCCAAAGAATCAGAATAGGTGCTGGTATAGTACAGGGTCTCCTCCTCCTGCAGGATCAAAGAAGGTTGTGTTTAGGTTGCGGTCTGTTAGTAGTATTGTAATGCCCGCAGCCAGCACTGGTAGGGCTAGCAGTAGTAGGACTGCTGTGATTAAGACGGATCATACAAATAGGGGGGTGTTATATTGGGACAGTGCTGGGGACTTTATATTGACACAGGTTGTGATAAAGTTGATTGCGCCGAGGATTGAGGATACCCCCGCTAGGTGCAATGAAAAAATAACAAGGTCAACTGATGCGCCAGCGTGCGCTAGGTTGGCAGCTAGTGGTGGATAGACGGTTCATCCAGTGCCTGCACCAGCCTCCACTCCGGAGGAGGCCAGTAGTAGTAGTAGGGATGGGGGGAGTAGTCAGAAGCTTATATTATTTATTCGGGGGAATGCTATATCTGGTGCCCCGATCATTAGTGGAACTAATCAGTTTCCAAAGCCACCAATTATAACGGGCATTACTATAAAAAAGATTATTACGAATGCATGAGCTGTCACTACGACATTATAGATTTGATCATCACCAAGAAGGGCCCCGGGCTGACTTAGCTCAGCGCGAATAAGCAAGCTGAGGGCTGTGCCTGTTATACCTGCTCAAGCACCGAACAGTAGGTATAGGGTGCCAATATCTTTGTGGTTTGTTGAGAAGAGTCAACGAGTGATCATTGGTTATGGTGGCTGAGTAGGCGGCGAGTTGTAGCCTCGTTTACGGGACGTAGGTCCCCCATGGCAAGCCCGCGGGGTGAGAGTCACGTCAAAATGCAAGTTTGAAGAAGCACCCCAAAAGGTGCCGGGGCTTCTCCCGTTTGTTGCAGACGGGAGAAGGTTAGGTTAAAGCCCGCTGGGTTGGGTGTTTAGTTGTTAACTAAAATATTTCGGGATCGAGGCCCGATAATCTAGGGAGGCCTTAGCTTATTTTAAAGTGTCTGAGTTGCAGTCAGGAGATGTAGTAGAATTACAGGTCTTCAGGAATTATGAGGTTGGCTCATGTTTAGAACTTTGAAGGTTCTTGGTTTACTGTTAACCTAAATTTCTAGGTGGTGTTGTATAGTATGGTGGTGATTGGCAGTAGGGATAGTGCTGCTATTGTGGCTAGTGTTGTGGTTGGGCTCAGGTTAGTTTTGAAGCGTCATGTGTGTTCGGAGTTTGTTGTGGTTGGAGGTGTAGTGATTATGGTGAGGTAGGTTATTCGGATGTAAAAGAATAGGCTAGGTAGGCTGGCTATTAGTAGTAGTGTGCTAAGTAGTGGTGTGGGTGTGCTAAGTTCCTTAAGAATTAGTAGTTTTGGCATGAAGCCTGTTAGGGGGGGCAGCCCGCCCAGTGATATTAGGGATAGTGTGGTGGCGGCTAAAGTGGTTGGGGATAGAGGTCATATTGTTCCAAGGCTTACGATGGTTTTGGCTGTTGTGGTGATTAGTGCTAATATTATTGTTGTGGTGAGTAGTACGTAGGTTATTATGGTTAGTGTTGCTAGGCTTATGTTTAAGGATAGGGCTACGATTAGCCACCCTATGTGAGCGATGGATGAAAAGGCTATTAGTTTTCGTGTTTGTGTTTGGTTGAGGCCTGCTCAGCCCCCAACTAGGGCGGATGTTAGACCAAGTGTTAGTATGGTGTTTGTGTGGAGGTGGTTGTGGGTCAGGTATAGTAGTGTAAGGGGGGCAAATTTTTGTCATGTTATAATGATTAGGGCAGTTAATATGGTTACGCCTTGTAGTACTTCAGGGTATCATAGGTGGGCAGGGGCTAGTCCTAGTTTTAATATGATTGCGACTGTTAGGATTGTTGTGGGGATGGGGGATATGTGAGTGATAGTCCATTGTCCTGTTTGTCATGCATTTAGTGTACAAGAACACAGGATTAATGCTGCTGCTGTTGCTTGTATTAGGAAGTATTTTGTTGCAGCTTCTGTTGCACGTGGGTGGTGTGGTTTAATAAGTAGTGGTAGGATGCTTAAGGTGTTAAGTTCTAGTCCTAATCAGGCAAGCAGTCAATGGTTGCTTGTTATTGTAATGATCGTACTTGTTGTTAGGCTTGTTATGAGTAGGGCTCAGATTAGTGGGCTTATCAGTATAGGAAGGGGTTTATACCAACATTGTCGGGGTATGGGCCCGAAAGCTTTGTTTAGCTGACTTTACTGGGGGGTAGTACAAGTGTGGCAGTACGCGAGGTTTTGGATCTTGTGGTATAGGTTCGAGTCCTGTTCCCTAGGAAGTAAGGGGGGTTTAACCCCTGTAGTGTACTCTATCAAAGTATTCCTTGTGGTCTCGGGCATGCTTCCGGGTGTTATGTTTGTGGCGGGGTGCCTGCTAGTGTAATTGGGGTAGTAGTATATAGTAAGCATAGGGCAATTGTTATTGGTAGGAATGTTTTTCATAGTAGGTGTATTAGTTGATCATATCGGAATCGTGGGTATGATGCTCGAGTTCATAGGAAGCCTGTGGTTAGTAGTATTGTTTTTGTTATTAGGGCCATGGTAAATAGTTCTGGGAGGTGTTGGTTGTCTGGTGACAAGAATAGGATGCATGATAGGGTGTTTATTATTAGGATGTTCGTGTACTCTGCCAGGAAGAATAGGGCAAATGGGCCGGCTGCATATTCTACATTGAATCCAGATACTAGTTCGGATTCGCCTTCGGTTAGGTCGAATGGGGCTCGGTTGGTTTCTGCAATTGTTGAGGTGTATCATATTATTGCTAGTGGTCATGAGCATGTAAGAAGTCATGTTGGTTCTTGTGCTGTGATTAGTGTTTGTGTGGTGAAGCCTCCGGCTAGTATTACGGTGGATAGGAGGATAATGCCTAGTGTTACCTCGTATGAGATAGTCTGTGCGACTGCTCGCAAGGCTCCTATGAGGGCGTATTTTGAGTTAGATGCTCAACCAGATCATAGGGTTGTGTATACTGTTAGGCTTGAGATGGCGAGGATTAGTAGGAGGCCAAGGTTTATGTTTATAATGGGTTTAGGCATTGGTAAGGGAATTCAGATGGTTAGTGCTAGTAGAAGCGCTGTGGCTGGTATGGTGATAAACAGTGCTGGTGATGAGGCTGTTGGGCGCAGGGGTTCTTTAATAAATAGTTTTACACCGTCTGCGATTGGCTGTAGAAGCCCTTGTGGGCCTACGATGTTTGGTCCCTTTCGTAGTTGTATGTAGCCTAGGATTTTTCGTTCTAGAAGTGTTAGGAATGCAACGGCAAGTAGGATTGGGATAATAAGTGCGATTGGCGGGAGTAGTTCGTCTAGTAGTTTTATTATTAGGGAAAAGATTTGAACTTTTGAACTAAGGGTTTAGGTCTTATGCATGTACCTGTCTCTGCCACCCCAATATACCATTCTTTTTGGGCCCACTGAGGGCTCAGGTCTTGGTTTATTTGTATGCATCTATTTGGTCGGTGCGTGTGTGTTATATTGGCACTACTTTCCCGGTCCTTTCGTACTAGGGAGAGTTGAACATAGATAGAAACCGACCTGGATTTCTCCGGTCTGAACTCAGATCACGTAGGACATTAATCGTTGAACAAACGAACCTTTGGTAGCTGCTACACCACCTGGAAGTCCTGATCCAACATCGAGGTCGTAAGCCCCCTTGGCGATAAGGACTCTTAAAGGGGATGGCGCTGTTATCCCTGGGGTAACTTGGTTCGTTAATCAGTAATACTGGGTCAATGTGTGGGGTTCTCGTTGGCGTGTTAGCCTATAGGGGGCGGTTAGTCCTGTTTCGTGGAAGTTTTGTTTTGTTCCGTAGTCGCCCCAACTCAAAGGTGGCGCTAAATATCTAGTTATGTGTGGGTCTTAAGACTTTGTGCGCGGTAGTTTTAGCGTTGTTAGTTGTAAGCTCCACAGGGTCTTCTCGTCTTATGGGGGAATCCTAGCGTTTGTACTAGGGGCTCAGTTTCATTGTATGGCTTCAGGAGACAGGTGCACCTTCGGTTAGCCGTTCATACAGGCCCCTAATTAAGGGGCAAGTGATTACGCTACCTTTGCACGGTTAGGATACCGCGGCCGTTAAAGTATTTTGCTCACTGGGCAGGCAGGACCTTTAATACTTGTGTGGCTAAAGGCGATGTTTTTGGTAAACAGGCGAGGTGCGGTTAGCCGAGTTCCTTTTGAGGCTTTAATACGTGGTCTGTATGCATTCCTGTGTTGGTGTAACAGTTATGTTGTTAAATTATCTTGTTTTGGTGTTAGGGGGGGTCTGGTAATTATTGGTAATGTACGGGTATGCATGGGTGAGGGGTGTCATATTACTAGTTTTAGCAGTTTCTTCTCTGTTTATTGGCAGAGTGACTCAGTTTGGTTTAGGGGGTTGTATGCGCTGTGGGGGTTAGTGGTTTATTGCTTTGACGCGGTTTTTTTTGTTGGCGGCTTTAAGGCCTACTATGGTTGATGGTGTGGTTTATGGGCCTCTAATATTGGCTGTATCCAGTTACAATTGAGCTGTACCTTAATTGTATATCTTCTAGCCCTATCTTGGTGTGTTTGTGTATAGGGAGAGGGGGTGCTAGAGTTGAACTAGTATTCATTTAATGAGTAACCAGCTGTTGCCAGACGCGGTAGGCGTCTCACCTCTACCCTAAAGTCATCCCACTCTTTTGCTACAGAGGCGGGTTCATCCTATATGATTGCTCTAGGGTAGCTCGTCTGGGTTCGGGGGTGCAAGTTTGAGGGCTCTAAATTTGTTTGTGCTTGCTAAACCATGATGCAAAAGGTACGGTTGTTAAGTTCTGCTGTGTATTGCTTTTGTGCTTTTGGTAGTCTTTCAAGGTTCCCTTGCGGTACTGTGTCTATGGCGCCAGGTGTAGCGTTCTATCTCATATACTGGGTATTGCGAATGTTTTAGTTTTGTTAGTAGTAAACATTTTGTGTGTGGGTTAGGGCTATTGGTTTGGCGCAAGAAGGTCTTAATGGGACGTGTCTCAATTGTAAGTTGAGTGCTTTGGTGGGGTGTAAGCTACTTCTTGTTTTAAGCCAAGTGCACTTTCCAGTACACTTACCATGTTACGACTTGTCTCATCTAGTTGTTTATGGGGGTGTTATTTACTTGGTAGTTTTTTGGCGATGAGGGTGACGGGCGGTGTGTACGCGTCCCAGAGCGTGTTTCAGTTGGTGGGTGTGATCCAGCTTACTTCTAAATCCTCCTTTAAACTGTGTTTTCATGTTGCTGTCAGTGGTGATCTATTTTAGAAAATGTAGCCCATCGCTGCCTGCTCGTTAGCTACACCTTGACCTGACGTGTTAGTGTGGCCACTATTTTGCCTACTACGGTACTATCATTAGGTAGGCTGGAGACGGCGGTATATAGGCTGTTGTATTGCAAGAGTAGGTTGGGTTAAACGCGGGGTATCGATTGTAGGACAGGCTCCTCTAGGGTGATATGGGACACCGTCAAGTCTTTTGAGTTTTAAGCTTTTCGCTCGTAATCCTCTGGCGGATAGTTGGTTGTTGGACTATCTAGGTTTATGGCTAAGCATAGTAGGGTATCTAATCCTAGTTTGGTTCTTAGCTTTCGTGAGTGTAGGTTGGTTTAACTTGTGGTGCTTAGATGGTGTTTTTTTGTATGGGCATTCTATCACTATGCTTGTGCTTCGGCACCGGTAGGTTTAAACTACTCCTTGGTCACATTTTACGCCGTCAATTAGTTATATTGGGCCCTCCGTATAACCGCGGTGGCTGGCACGGAGTTTACCGGCCCTTTTGGCCGTGTCTGGTTCAAGCTTAATGTGGTGGGGCTTATTAACCAATGTCTATCACTGCTGTAGCCCGTGGGGGGGTGGCAAATATAGCTAAGTGTCCTTGGCTATCTTGAATGATGTGCCTGATACTTGCTCCGAGGTGGGCGTAAGCACTGGTGTGCTGAGACTTGCATGTGTAATGGTGGCCAGCTATAGTGGTAAGTTTAAGACCAAGACTGTGTGTTTCTGGGAGCAGGGTGTTCCATTACGGCAACTTCAGGGCCGCGCTTTAGTTAGTTAAGCTACAGTAAC